GTAAACAGAATAAAAAACCTATTCTATTTACAAATGTATTTTCCAAAATTTTTAATTTTCAATAATAATAATGAGACTTATTAGAATTAAGCTAGAATTTGAGAACAAGTTTTATGTCAATTTCAAAAAACCTCCATTTTTCACAACATTCCTTAAAAAAAGTTTCCATTAAACTAGAAAGAATAAGGGGAAGGAAGAAAGCGAATCGATGTACTAATTCCCCATCCTCAAATTAGTCCTTCCCAAGGATTGTTGTCTCAATAAATAATTGTAGGAGTTAAATCTTGATAGAATTAAAAAAAAACTACGAGAAAAATCTATAATTTTCTTATTTATAGGATTAAACAAAAGGATTCGCAAATAAAAGCGCTAATGCTATAACCAGGCCATAAATTGTTAAAGCTTCCATAAAAGCCAAACTAAGCAATAAAGTACCTCGTATTTTTCCTTCTGCCTCAGGTTGTCTCGCGATACCTTCGACAGCTTGACCCGCAGCTGTACCTTGACCAACTCCAGGTCCAATAGAAGCAAGCCCAACAGCCAACCCAGCAGCAATAACCGAAGCAGCAGAAATCAGTGGATTCATGATAAGTTCCTCACACCAAAATAAAGAAATAGTTAATGATACAATCATCCGATGAGTTAGGACTTAATTATAATTAAGTCATCGCTAAGATTCATCCAGCCAAAAAAACCAAAAACTTAAATTGAACTAATATAATAATATTATTGAACCAAAGAATTACTTTGATATTAGCTCCTATCCACGGGATTTTTAAAAATATAATATATATATATATACGACTTTTTTATGCCATTTATTTTTTGTGAACCATTATTTGAATTCTTCATTCTTTTTTTATCACTTTTTTCAGCCAATTCACAGATAAAAAGGAAGAACTTCTAATGGAATCCCTATCTAAATCGAAATTCACAAACGTAGTGGGACAGATTATATAGATCTTTAACTCATATATACCTAGTCAATATCAAATATCACATATACAAGTGTTTCTTACATAACGTAAACCAACTATTCTACAATTGGGCTAACAATGAATAAAAAAATAGTTAATGATGACCCTCCATAGATTCACCTATATAAGCCGCAGCTAAAGTGGCAAAAATGAGAGCTTGAATCCCGCTTGTAAATAATCCAAGGAACATGACAGGTATAGGAACCACTAAAGGTACTAAAGAAACAAGAACAACAACTACTAATTCATCGGCTAATATATTTCCGAAAAGTCGAAAACTAAGTGATAGGGGTTTTGTAAAATCTTCTAAGATGTTAATGGGTAAAAGAATTGGAGTTGGTTGAATGTATTTACTGAAATACCCTAATCCTTTTTTGCTAAGACCCGCATAAAAATAGGCTACTGATGTGAGTAAAGCTAAAGCAACCGTCGTATTTATATCATTCGTTGGTGCTGCTAACTCCCCTTGAGGTAACTGTATAATTTTCCACGGTAAAAGGGCTCCTGACCAGTTAGAAACAAAAATAAATAAAAACAGGGTTCCAATAAAGGGAACCCATGGACCATATTCTTCTCCAATCTGGGTTTGACTCACGTCTCGAATGAATTCAAGGACAAATTCAAAGAAATTTTGGCCGTCAGTTGGAATGGTTTGGGGATTGCGAACCGCTATAACTGCGGAACCTAATAAGATAGCAATTACAACCCAAGAAGTAATAAGGACTTGGGCATGGACTTGGAAACCCCCTATTTGCCAATAGAAATGTTGGCCTACTTCGACACCAGATATCTCATATAACCCTTCTTTTATTAGTGTGTTGATGGAACATGATAAAACATTCATATTGCCCTCTGACAGAAAAAAGAACTTTAAATTATTTTGATTCAAGATCCCCCCTTTTTACTTAATTTACTTTAATTTTATATTTTAGTTTTGGGTACCAACTAAACTAATCACACAATATCCCAAGTTTTTTATCTCTTTTTCTTTTGTATGATTCAGGAAGTAGTAACCGATTTTAGAAATCGAAATACAGGGAGCCCCTCCCTCAAAAAAAATTTGATTTATTTATCTTATTATTAATCAAGAATTTTGTATATAGCTAGAACGACCCTCACAAATTGCGAATACTAATTTGTTAAGAATGAATCGAATTGAAGCTATAGCGTCATCATTTGCTGGAATATAAATATCCGCGAGATCGGGATTACAATTTGTATCGATTAAAGAAATGGTTGGAATTCCCAAAGTGATACATTCTCTAAGAGCCGTATATTCTTCTTGCTGATCGATGATGATTACAATATCAGGCAAGCCCGTCATATATTTAATCCCGCCTAGATATGTTTCCAAGCGAGATAATTGTCTCTTCAACACAGCTGCATCCCTTTTCGGAAGACGATTGAATCCCTCTGTCTTTTGTTCAGTTCTCAAGTCCCTAAACTTATGAAGTCTTTTTTCTGTAGTGGACCAATTTGTTAACATGCCGCCGAGCCATTTTTTATTAACATAATGACACCGA